CCTTGAGAGAAATGGGAGAAAGATCGACTTGCATCGACTTAACCCAAAACCTCTTGGCAAACTCAACACCTCCAGTTGCCGATATAATAGACTTAGGCAACGATATAGAGACACCGAGTCTATCCAATAACATTTTGTACTGATCAGCCACCTTACTGTCGGTGATTAGGATATCATCACCTAGTAAAGCATAATCAGAAAATGGGGAAGTTCTATCAGGATATGCCTTCTTAGCTGCTAACCACACTATATAGTGATGAGAAAGCGAAAAGAGGGACCATGACCCATAGTAACCCAAAGGCTGTCCAGTAACAAAAGCCACCTCATACAATCTCTTAGTGATCGGAGGCATCACCAGAAATGTATTAAGGCCCAGAGAGCTATTGACTATTGAAGATGCTAAAGTACTACCCCAGATGCAAGACATCAGGGTGTATATAACACTCAATGGCCAACGATCCGTTGCAGACTTTAAGTCAAAAGAATAACAATTGTTACATCTTTTGGATCTTAAAAGATACAACGGCTGCTCCTGGTTGAAGGTACCATCTTGCTTAATGCTTGATAGTACCGACATAGCCCATACATGGACAGGAAACAGTAATCTTTGCTTTACATAATTGCAAATAGCAAAGAGCCGTCTCTTACCATTTCCCTCAATCACTTGACTCAACCGACCAGTGGCAAGTGGAATACCCTTGTAAGGTCCCAAAAGGGAACTAAACCAAGGGCCCACATATCTCTCAAAGTATTCCAAGGAGAGATGAGCCATCCTGGTAGTACCCTTAATAGTCCAAAGGATAAAACACCTGAGGACACCAGAGCATACCAGGCGAAAAGAACCCATCTGGAAATGAATGAATTTTCTTTATATTCCAGATGAAGGCCGCCAATTCATGCTTTAGATTAACAAAGATATTGCAATCTTTAGCATACTTGGCCGACGCCTTGTCGACCTTATCATCAACGGTTAAACCGTGCTGACGAACGAAAGCGTCTAACAAAGGCGTGCTTTTCCAAGTCGGTTCCCAATGCATTCCCAATTCCAAGGGGAATGTATGGAGACGTGGCAAATAGATTGGTTGAAGATCTCTAAAGGAAGTTTTCATTTCCTCTAGGACTTCTAAGACACTACCAATATCAGGGTGAGGAGAGGTAATTGATTTGAAAGTTGCTTTTGTCACTTTGGCAGCAACTGCAATCAATTTAGCCAAACCAAACCAAGATAGGTACATCTTAACCAACATATCACCGTGATCAGACTTAGTTCTTATGTGTTTACGTAAGACACTAGGTATGATACGGGGGATGCCACATCTAGTCAAGGAAATTGGTACGGAGAGTTGGTCAGACGCTTTATAGCTATCAGCATAATAGCGCTGAAGACATACTGCACATTGCTTAAGATAAAGCGCAGTGAACAGTAGTCCTGACCTCCGCTTCATAGTCCGAACCTTGAAAACAAAGTCACATCCTGCGAGAGCGATCTCTTTGGACATGGATACAGTGGCAGCTAAAGGAACTCGAAAGAGAAGTCCCTTCAACTGTCTGGTCTGTTCCAACAGACCACGCCAAGATACCTTGGCACATCTTTCCACACCTGTAAATAGTTGTTTAATAAAATGCATAATAATCTATTTTACAGTCGGTGGTTACAAGAGTGACATGGATATCCCCCGCCCTATCGGGTCAAATAAATTGACCTCGTGGGGGGGCGCCTGGTTTTCCAATCCAGGGTTATCTTCCAACAAATACGAAGGAAGATAATTGAGATTACAATGGAATATTATGGGATGAAGAAATTCAATCACACAATTGAAAATCAACAAACCATTAACCTCCATTGGTGCTCATTCGACACCATTCAGTACCTAATATACCATAACCTTATTAACCTTACGATTAATGTGTTATGTGCTCAGAATACCTACCAAAGGGTTCCACCCTTTGGCCGGGAGTTATCCCGGATGATGCCATAAAGATAGCCAACTCTATTATCAAAGAAATAAGAACAAGGGTCATAAAAGTGTCCTTTTCTGAAAGAGTTTTTTTCCTTCAAATATCCCATAAATAAAGGTAGGTCGGAATTGGTGAAAGAAGGACTTTAGACTTTCGGAATAAGGGCAATGAAATTGGAATTCAAACGTCAGGGCTTAACAGCGCCTTCAGCAAAGAAATTGTGAACCGCCCTGACCAAGTCGTCAACAAAAATATTCCAACAGTGATAATAAAAAAGACCTGGGAATCATAAAATTGAAAGGATAGGGGAGTCACAGCCCCCAACCAAGGGAGTGGTTACGTTCACTATGTCCCCCTTATTCCCGACATGCTATGGTGCCCCGGGGCTGTCTCGCGAAGATCTTCGATCCGAACCTTCGCATCTACTCTCTCTTAGAGGATGAACCACGCCTTCGCTATCGCAAGAATATAGCGATCGAAGAACTATGGCTCAGCTGCTTCGCGTATTACACCGTATTGCCCGAAGGGGGCATGCTGCAAG